GGTTTGGTCGCATACTTGAAAAATAACCCAAAAAATCAAGGGAATGCTTGGATAATTGGTTTATATAAATCCTTCCTGGTTGAGACCACACATAAGAATGACATTGCCATAAATTGACAAGATAATATTTCCACTTATTCATTAGAAGAGGGGTATCCTTCGAAGACAGAATAGATTTTCCTTGATATCTAACATAATGCATAAAAGGATCCTTGAAGAACCATAAGATGGCGGCCGGAAAATCATTAATGAAGACTTCTTCCACAGGATATTTTTTTTTTTCATAGAAATGTATTCGCTCAAAAAAGATACCAGAAGAGGTTAATCGTAAATGAGAAGATTGATTACGAAGAAAAAGTAAAATGGATTCGTATTCACATACATGAGAATTATATAGGAGCAAGAATAATCGTGTATTACGTTTTGAAAAAATAATTTTTTTTGGAGTAATAAGAATATTCCAATTATAATACTCGTGAAGAAAGAGTCGTAATAAATGTAAAGAAGAGGGATCTTTCACCCAATAGCGAAGGGTTTGAACCAAGATTTCCAGATGAATGGGGTAGGGTATTAGTACATCTGATACATAATTTAAATGTGGGAATTTGTCCTCTAAAAAAGGAAATATTGAATGAATTGATCGTAAATTATAAGATTTTACGATTTCTGTCGCCTCTAAGGAAGATACTAATCGTAGGGAAAACGGAATTTCCACAATGACTGCAAATCCCTCCGACATCATTTGAGAATACAAATTTTTGTTGTACCCAAAAAATTTTTTTTGGTTAGAATCATTAGCGGAAATTATCAAATGATTCTGTTGATACATTCGACTAATTAAACGTTTTATAATTAGTAAACTATATTTAGTGTCATAACCTACATTATCCAACAAAATCGATCTATTTAAACCATGATCATGAGCAAGTGCATAAATATACTCCCGAAAGATAAGTGGGTATAGGAAGTCATGTTGCTGATATCTATCTAGTTCTAAATATCCTTGAAATTCTTCCATTTTTAATGTGAACAAGAAAAGAAATAGGTGATTTATTGGGTTATCAAATGATACATAGTACGATACAGTCAAAACAAGGTATTATAGTAAGAAAATACCTCGGAACAAGTAAGACTCATCAACGGACTCTCTAGCCTCTCTTTTTCCATCTAATTGATTTATGTTCGTTCTAGGGTAACAAGATGGTTAGAAGTCCTTTATTTTTTCAATCCAATCGCTCTTTTGATTTTGAAAAATCTTTATCAATATACTGCCTTCTTCTACACATTTATCTCTACCCCATAATGGGTAATAGCTAATAATTAGGACTCATAAGAAATTTATAATCCACTCATGGGAAAAGTTTTTCCCGTATTAAGCACTAATATATTTTTAACGTCTAATTAGATCGGGTAATCATTCAAAAATTAAGAACAGAAGCTCATTACTTTTTGTTTCCCTATAATTGGAACCGTAGTTAGGGCTCTACCCATTTATTCACTCGACCAAATTCATTTTTTTTATTACACGACAAGAATTCAAACAATTATAATAAGGTTTTGGACCTATTCGGTAAGAATGAAATATTCTTAGAATTATCCATTGATACGACATGCTGCTTTTTCCATTCATTCCTTTCAGGATCAGTCGTGGTCTTACAAACTCTACCGATGGTATGGACGAATCTTTTGCTTCATACAAATGTGTAAAAGATGCTAGCCGCACTTAAAAGCCGAGTACTCTACCGTTGAGTTAGCAACCCAAATAAAATAATTAGAATGTGTAGATACAATCGGAATCTCAATAAAAAAAAGATTGAATTGCACAACGCAATCCAAACCAATCAAAACATTAAAATAGCACAAATTTTTAAAATTCTAATTGATTAGATGATTAGATTCTGAACATAATAAAAATGAACAGATCCGATGAAAAAATTCTCAGATAAAAATAGGGATAAAGTAAAATATTTATAAATAGCTCCTTGTCTCTTATGTCATCCATTAATTCTATAGTATATATAGATTTTATTGAGTTTAATCTTAATCAAAAAAAGACTTCTTGTATCACAGAAAATACAAGAACCCATTATTTGAATGAAATAAAAGCTATGGGACGGAGATAGAAATGGATCCTTTTATCCACGATCGGATTATATTTATTTGATACACTGTTGTCAATATGAATGTTGAGAAAAGAATACAAAAGAAAAAACAATTTATAAATATAACTAACAATTCCAATTTCAATCAATTAGACAATTAGAATTCTAAGAAAAAATAAGAAAAAAAAAAAAAAAAAAACTAAGGACTTGTGTTGGATTGGCACTATATATAATATTTCTATACAACACAACATTGATACAATATTGGTGGAAAAAAAAATTTTAGTAAAAAAAATGAGGTTTATTCACTAAAATAAGCAAGTGAAATCCTTTGTGTTTTTTTATTTGTTCCTTAACTCATTGACAGTAATCTCAAAATTTTATATTTATAGACCCGATTACTTCATTTATTTATTCACTTAAATCTTTTTCTATCTATTTTATATATATCAATAAAATTTATATCAATAAAATAGAAATAGATTTTTGTCGTTATAAAAGACACTCTTTTATAGTAACAATAATAAATTTAGTATGATATAAATAGAACAAAAGAGGAAATAGCAAAGAAACAAAAAGGTTATACAAGGCTATATACAAATCATCCACATTTTTTTTATTTCATTAATTGAATTTTATTTGTTGATTAGGGCGAAGTTCCGTAAAAACCCCCGCCCTTTTTGAAATATCATGAACAGTTCCTGTAGGTTGAGCACCTTTTTCAAGGAAATATAGAATAGCAGGAACATTTAAATAGATTTGATTCTTTATCGGGTCATAAAAACCCACTTTACGAAGATCTCTTCCCTCTCGTCGGGATCGAACATCAATTGCAACGATTCGATAAATGGCTCATTGGGATAGATGAACAATACTCCCCCCCCCTAGAAACGTATAAGAAGTTTTCTCCTCGTACGGCTCGAGAAAATTCTAAATTATGTCTATGTCTAAATTATGTCTATGTATAGAATCATAATATCAAATAGATCCATAAAATCATCAAATTCATAATTCATTATATTATTGATTTTAGTTTAAATACTTTTTCGTAGTCTCCCCCCCCCCCCCMAAAAAAAAATTATTTGTATCCTCATAACTCAAGTTGAATAACTCTCAAATAATTCAAAAGAAACCTTTTAGGTATTAAATTTATTGAGTGGTCTCTAACCCTTTTTGTCTGTCTCCTTTAGAATCTATTTTGATTCTTAAATACGATCTAGTTGTTGAGACAATTGAAAACGGTATTTCCTTGTTCCAGGATCTTTATCTTTGCCTTGAATCATTGGGTTTAGACATTACTTCGGTGATCTTTAAATCGTTTCAAAACGGCAGCAACATACCATTTTTTGTGATTTCTTTCTATCAAAGAATCGTATGAATGGTTGATTCCTACGTAATACACTTTACTTTTAATTTGATCAAAAGAGTTTTACCAATTCCAACAAAATTAACTTTTCAATTTTATCGAATTGGATCCTTTAGATTTATATATCTAAAATATACTTACGAAGTTGTTCCAATTTATTGATCGATACTAACCTTAGATTCTTGCCCTTGAGAAATTAATCAATACGTTCTACTCGAGCTCCATCGTGTACTATTTACATGGCAACACTCTCAAAAATGAGGGTTCCAGTGGAACAGAACAAATGATGTCGAGCCAAGAGCACTTTCGTTCCTATATAATATAAAAAAGTGGTGGATGTAAGAATCCACAGCTGATCATGTCCTTCAAGTCGCACGTTGCTTTCTGCCACATCGTTTTAAACGAAGTTTTACCATAACATTCCTTCCGTTTGGAACCAGTATGTAATTGATTCAATTATGGAATCGTGAATAATCATCGGTTCGGTCGGTACATAATAATCTATACTTTTTTCTTCTATATGAAGAATGGATAATGTATGACGAAGTCTCAACAAGAATTCAATCAATTTAACCCCATTGTTTATAATTTTTTTTTAATTATAACTAACATAACATGAATAAATAAACACGAATAAACAAGTTATTTTGAATCTCTATCTTCAAGTAACGTGATAGGATAAATTATCTTCAAGTAACGTGATAGGATAAATTCAACAATTTCACACTTCTTAGAGTACCAAGAACTCATAAGAAATCATTAAAAAGATTTAATTGATTGAATAGTTTCCTACCCTATATCATTATTTGCATAAGGTTTTACAGTAAGTACCATTCGCTTTTTATCATCATTAAGAGAAAGATAAATCCATATTGGATTAAACCATGAATGATTAATAAAAAAAAAAAAAAGAAATAAGAATCACATTCTATAAAGAAATAAGAATCACATTCTATAACAATATTATACTCTTAAACGGAAGACTGGTCGAAAAGACAATCTTTATTTTGATCTATTTTATTATGATATAGATTATGATATAGATATATATTTTATTTTTTATTATAGATTAATAAAATTATAGATTAATAAAATGATCGTGGGTCAGGTATGTTCTGGGACGGAAGGATTCGAACCTCCGAATAGCGGGACCAAAACCCGTTGCCTTACCACTTGGCCACGCCCCATTTCTAGTCGACACTAATAAACACTAATATTGGTACTGGTTGTTCGTCAACTCAAGTCTAAATATCTATTATCTATAAAATAGATTACTAGAATTTTTATACATGTAGGCGTAGAATTAAACAGAATTTATTGATCATTACATATAATTCAATTAAGATATTGTATGAAAGTATGGTTTATTCTATTCTCTTTTGATTTGAGAATTGAAGGATTTTTGATTGGGTGAGTTCAAATCAAAGAAAGTTTTTTGGTCTATCTTATTTTCTTTTTATTCATTTTTCTTTTCTATGAATAATAACATATTTATAATAATAAAATAATAAAAATAATAATAAAATAATAAAAAACTCAATTTATTAATAACTCAATCAAAATAAATAAAATACAATTATCCTCAAGAACAAAATGTTTGTTATGCTTAATATATTTAGTTTGATCTGTATCTGTCTTAATTCTGCTCTTTATTCAAGTAGTTTTTTCGTCGCCAAATTGCCCGAGGCCTACGCTTTTTTAAATCCAATCGTAGATGTTATGCCAGTAATACCCCTGTTTTTTTTTCTCTTAGCCTTTGTTTGGCAAGCTGCTGTAAGTTTTCGATGATATCTTTAATTTAATAATGTCTAGACAAATTCATGATTTATTGAAAAAAAAAAAATTCAAAGAAAAGAATTGATAAGATCAGATAAGTCTTACACCCTCAATTCAAATATTGAAATTCTTGTACAACCGCGAAAAATCTGGATCACCCCACTTTATTTCTTGGTGTCAAAATAAAAAAAAAAATAGTAGGGTATGCGGTATAAAAACGGAGAATCTATTCTCTTTTTTACTAAAAAAAATCTTGGAGATTATGTAATGCTTACTCTCAAACTATTTGTTTACACGGTAGTGATATTCTTTGTTTCTCTCTTTATTTTCGGATTCCTGTCTAATGATCCAGGACGTAATCCTGGACGTGAAGAATAAAAGATAAGGTTTTTGTTTTCCTTGCTTGATTTTTAAATGTTCTTAGTAGGATTTTATCTATTACACATTTTTAACTATTAACTATTAAATATTAAAAATAAAAAGAGCTCGCGAAAAATTTGAAAGAAAATACCAAGTCATCAACAAAAACGGAAAGAGAGGGATTCGAACCCTCGGTACGAAAAACTCGTACAACGGATTAGCAATCCGACGCTTTAGTCCACTCAGCCATCTCTCCTCCTAATTGAAAAAGGATAATACTATGTTACATTATAAAAAATAAGGATTGAAAGAGCCCTTCATAATATTTTTTTTCATCCGAGAGTGCTTTTTAGTTCCACGGCCCGGCTAAGTACTGACCAGGCCGGGCCCGCCATTTATTGTTCCAACGAATCATAAATAATTTTTTTTTATTTGAAAACTAAAATACTTGCTTGTTATTACGATTGGAAAAATAAAAACTCTTTTGATTTCTATGATATAGAATCAAATGATATCGAATCAAAGTGTCGTTTCTTATCTTAATTTTTTATATTTATTCTTTATTTTCTTTATTCCTTTTATTTTAGTAAAGTAAATAAATAACAAAAAGGGAGCTGTGGATTCTTGCACAATACATTTTCATGTATGTTATGGCTTAAGTAGTTTTGTCGAGACGTCTAGGTCAAAAACCTCCGGCAAAAAAACACTTGTTATTTAGTTTTAGTTATTGAAATTTAATGAATTCTCTTTTCCGAATCTCATTGGGTTCTCTGATACAACACGTAAACGCTCTAATTTTCATGATTATTTTATGATCCTATCCTTTCTTTTTACTCTTTTAACTTTTTATTACGACCCATTTTCTTGTTCGACAAAAGGTTCATTTATATACAATAATCGGATTGTAGCGGGTATAGTTTAGTGGTAAAAGTGTGATTCGTTCTATAATCCTTTATATAGTTAAGGGGTCTTTCGGTTTGATTAATATTTCATTCCGACCAAAAACTTTATTTCTTAAAAGGATTTAATCCTTTACCTCTCAATGAAAAATTCGAGGAAGAATATACATTCTCGTGATTTGTATCCAAGAATCAATTAAAAATTGAAAAATTGGATTATGAGATTACGAAACATAATTTTTTTTTTTTATTAGATCAATACTTCTAATTGAATAAGTATGAGTAAAGGATCCATGGATAAAGATAGAAAGTGGCTTTCTAATCGTAACTAAATCTTTAATTTGGAATTTGTATTACGGAAATTGAAGCAAAATGGCTATTAAACAATGACTTTGGTTTACTAGAGACATCGACAAATTGTTTTAGCTCGGTAGAAACAAAATGCTTTTCCTAAGGATTCTCTCACATAGAAATAGAGAACGAAGTAACTAGAAAGGTTGTTATAATATAATCCCCCTCTTTTCTATAGGGATCGTCTAGAAAGCGGGTTGTTCTGAATACATTCAGACAGAAAAGCTGACATAGATGTTATGGGTGGAATTTTTTTTTTCGTTCATGTCTTAATATAGGAATTTATACATCTTCCATAAAGGAGCCGAATGAAACCAAAGTTTCACGTTCAGTTTTGAATTAGAGACGTTAAAAATGATGAATCAACGTCGACTATAACCCCTAGCCTTCCAAGCTAACGATGCGGGTTCGATTCCCGCTACCCGCTTTTACTTTATTTTTTTATTAAATTAATAAGAAATAATAAAAAAATAGAATTAAATATTTTGAGATTTTTATTATTTTATAAAAAATTTTATGAATATAATTAATGTAATGCATCATTGACTTGAATACGGAATTCCCGGAATTGGTTCAACTTTTTTTCCGAACAAGAAATAGGAAAATTGGAATGAAAAGCGTCCATTGTCTAATGGATAGGACAGAG